AAACTACTTAAGTCATAACATAAAAATGCATTGTGCAATAATCCCTAGGTCCATTCTTTTTTTTTTTAGGTACTTTACCGTAAAAAAAGAAAGAGTAATAAGAAATGACATTCTTATTTTTGATCTTGTTTCAATAACAAATATTTTTTTTTCAGATCAAATAAATCATTTTTATCCAGGATTCATGGGAACAAAAAAGGCCCGGCTAAGTACTGACCTGGCCGGGCTGAAAAACAAGTTATTTTTTTCTTTAATTTATATAATTTATATATATAATTTTATATATAATTTTTAATATTTATTTATATTTTTTAATATTTATTTATATAATTTTCTAAGAAATAAAAAGAAATAAAATATATAATAATTTCAATTTGAATTTCATAAATTTGAAATATAAATTATCAAATATAATAAGTCAAAGATAGATAAGATATAAAGAAGGGCTTTTTTCAAGCCCTACTTTTTGTTTGTGTAATGTAACATATATATATTATATTTTTTCAATTGGGGAGAGATGGCTGAGTGGACTAAAGCGTCGGATTGCTAATCCGTTGTACGAATTTTTCGTACCGAGGGTTCGAATCCCTCTCTTTCCGTTTCCGTCGATAATTTGGTATTTTTTTTTGAATTTATATAGCCTCTTTTGTTTGATTTTTTTTATTTAATATTTATTTTTTATTTATATTAACGATTAACTTTTATTATTTAATAGTTAAAGATGTAAAATAGATAAAATCCTAAGAATATTTTAAAATCAAGCACAAGCAAGGAAAAAACACAGAAAACAAAAAAATCTTTTTTTTTTTTTTATTCTTCACGTCCCGGATTACGTCCTGGATCGTTAGATAGGAATCCGAAGATGAAAAGAGAAACAAAGAATATTACTACCGTGTAAACAAATAGTTTTAGAGTAAGCATTACACAATCTCCAAGATCATTAAAAAAAAGAAAGAGAATAGATTCTCCTATACTACACATTATGTTTCTTTTGATACTCAGAAATGAAGTAATTTCGAGAAATAGAAACAAATTTTCGGAAATTTATTTGTAATAAGAGTCGATTCCTTTATTACCAAATTTTTTTTCATATCCATAATTAGATATTGGTGGGTCACTCATAATAGGATTTTTCAATGGAAAAAATGTAAGAATGAGGAAATGAGATGGTCCAGATTTTTCTTGTCTATAAAAAAATTTCAATATTTGAATCGAGGATTCACACTGTAAGACTTATCTGATCTTAAAAATTGTTAAAATGTTCGAATTTTTTTTTTTTCGAATAAATTCTGAATTTTTCTAGGACAGTATTCAAATTAAAGATCTCATCGAAAACTTACAGCAGCTTGCCAAACAAAAGCTAAGAGAAAAAAGAATAGAGGTATTACTGGCATAATATCTACAATTGGATTCAAAAAAGCATAGGCTTCAGGTAATTTCGCGAAGAAAAAACTACTTGAATAAAGGGCAGAGTTAATACAAATACAGACCAAACTAAAGATATTAAGCATAACAAACATTTTGTTCTTTAAGATAATTGTATTTTTTCTTTTTGTGAGTTAAATTAATTAAAAATTAAGTTAATATTATTAATTATTTAATATATTATGAATTTTATAATAAATTAACTATTAATTTATACTAATTTAATTTATTTTGTTGTTATTTATTTCATTTATGATTTATACTATTTATAAATATCTATACTATTTATAAAAATCTATTAAATATTAATAAAAAAAAATAGAATTAATTACGAATAAAAATAAAATGAATCAAATAAAAAAAGTAGACCCCAAAAATCCTTCTTTGATTTGAACTTATCCAATTCAAAATCTTTCCATTCTGAAATCAAAAATAGAAGAAATCATACTTTCATGCAATATCTTAATTGAATTATATGTAATGATCAATAATTTCAGTTTAATTCTATATCTACACATATCAACATATCAAAATTCTAGCAACATTTTATCAATTTATTCTATAGATATTTAGATATTTGGACTGTAATTTTAGATATTTGGACTGTAATTGACGAACAACCAATACCAATAATAGTGTTTATTAGTGTCGAATAGAAATGGGGCGTGGCCAAGCGGTAAGGCAACGGGTTTTGGTCCCGCTATTCGGAGGTTCGAATCCTTCCGTCCCAGAGCATATCCATTCATGATATATATTGTATCTGAATACAAATTTTATATTAGAATAAAGATTGCCCTTTCCTTTTTTTAGAAACCTTCTGTTTAAGAGTATATAATATTGGGTAGAATGTGATTCTTCTTTTTTTTTTTAATGATTCGTTTCTAAATCGAGTCACTTTGAAGATGTAGATTCAAAAAGAACTTTTTTTTTATTCGTGTTATTGTTGTTATTTGGATATTAAAAATTTAGAATTTTTAATTTTCTTTTTAGAATTATAAGAATTTTTTTAGAATTATAATAATTATATAAATTATAATAATTATATATTATAATATTATATATATATATTATAATTATTATATATTATAATTATATATTATTTATATTTATATATTATTTATATTTATATATTATTTATATTTTATATTTATATATTATTTATATTTTATATTTATTTTATATTTATATATTATTTATATTAAATTATTTATTATTTATATTAAAATTATATTTATATTAAATTATATTTTTTTTATTTTTAATTATATAATATATAATTATATTATATAATTATATAATATAATTATATAAGAATTTTAAGAAAAATAGAAAATAAAATATAATTATATAAGATATTAAAATATAATTATATAAGATATAATTATATAAGAATTTTAAGAAAAATAGAAAATAAATCAAAATAAAATAGAAATTATATTCCTACAATATCGCGTTATTTTTTATTTTTGTTGATACTTCTTTACTTTAGAAATTTTCCATTCATATAGAAGGAAAAATATGGATTACTATGTATCGATTGAATCAATGACTATTCATGATTTCATAATTGAATCAATTACATACCGGCTCCAAACTAGAGGAATGTTATGGTAAAACTTCGTTTGAAACGATGTGGTAAAAAGCAACGTGCGACTTGAAAGACATGATTAGATTAGCTGTGGATTCTTACATCCACCATTTTTCTATTATATAGAAATGAAGGTGCTCTTGGCTCGACATCGTTTGTTCTGTTTCACTAGAACTCATTTTTTTGGGGGGAGGGGATAGGGGTTGATGATGGAAATAGTACATGATGGAGCTCGAGTTGATTCATTTCTCAGGGGCAAGTATCTAGGGTTAGTGAAAATTAATAAGTTAGAACAACTTCGTAAGTATATTTTCGATATAGAAATCGAAAGGATCCAATTCGAGCAAGTTAAAAAAAAAAAAGTAAAATTTGTTGGAATTGGTAAAACTATTTCGATCAAAAGTGTATCTGCGGGAATCAACCATCTAGTTGTATGATTCTTTGATGGAAAGAAATAAAAAAATGGGTATGTTGCTGCCATTTTTGAAACGATTAAAGATCCCCGAAGTAATGTCTAAACCCAATGATTCAAGGAAAAGCTAATGGATCCTGGAACAAGTAAATACCATTTTCAATTGTCTCAACAACTATATTAGAATGAAGAACTATATTAGAATGACGACTCAAAATAGATTCTAAAGGAGACAGACACGAAAGGGGGGTAGAGACCGCTCAATAAATGAAATAAAATACCTAAAGGTTTTGTTTTCCTTTGAGTTATTTGAGAGTTATCCAACTTGAGTTATGAGGTTGCGAATACGATTGATTTTTTTTTTTTCGGGAAAGAATAAGAAAAAAGTATTTAAATCATAGTCTAATTGATTTGATGATTTTGTGGATCTATTTGACATCATAATTCTATACTGTATACATAGACATAATTTCTAATTTTCTCGAGCCGTACGAGGAGAAAACTTCTTATACGTTTCTAGGGGGGGTGTATTGTTCATCTATATCTATCCCAATGAGCCGTTTATCGAATCGTTGCAATTGATGTTCGATCCCGAAGAGAGGGAAGAGATCTTCGGAGAGTGGGTTTTTATGATCCGATAAAGAATCAAACCTATTTAAATATTCCTGTTATTCTATATTTCCTTGAAAAAGGCGCTCAACCTACAGGAACTGTTCAGGATATTTTAAAAAAGGCGGGTGTTTTTATGGAACTTTGTCCTAATCAACAAACGAAATTCAATTAATCAAATAAATAAATAAATAAAAAGAGGGTGCGGATGACTTGTATATAGATTTATATAACCCTTTTATCTCTTATCCCCCCCGCTCTCTTCCTCTATTCATACCTAATTTTTGATTTATTATTGCTGCCATAGAATGCTGTTTGCTATAACTACAAAAATCTATTTTTATTGATATAATATTGATATAAATTAATATAAAAAATAGATAGAAAAAAGAGCAAATGAATAAATGAAGTAATAAATGAAGTAATTGGGTCTATAAATACATTACCCTCAATGAGGTGATTTTTGTTGGAATTCTCTGAAGAAATTCAAAAAAAAAAGGTTAGGTTAAGCTTTCTTACTCTATTTATATTATATTGATTGAATTATTATATTTATTGATTGAATAAACCCGATCGCTATTTTTTTCCTTAATTTTAGCATAGGCCTTTTTTGTATCTATGTCGATTATTTATGTAGTGTTAATACAACCTAATTGCTTGGTTTTTTTATTTACTTTTTATTTAGTATTTATTATTTACAAACTTTGTTATTATTAATTTGAATTAAATTCAATTGGATTGCAATTGGTATTTATTAAATTGTTATTTAATATTTATGTTTATAATTCGTTTGTTTTCTCCATTGTATTCTTTTTTCAACATTAATATTGACAACAGTGTATCAAACAAATATAATCCGATCGTGAATAAATGGATCTATTTATTCCCGTTCCATTCTTTTGATTTTCTGTGATATAAACAAGAAAAGAAGTTTTTTTTTTTTTTTTTAATTAAAGTAAAAAAGTAATAATAAAGAAAATAAAAATAACGTATAACATAGGAGACAAAGAGGTGGTCTATAAAATTTTCTTTTCTTTTTTTATCTGAGAAAATTTCTTGTATTTTCATCTGATCTCTTCATTTTTATGTTCAGAATCGATTTGACTTCGACATTTTTTTTCTTTCAATTTTTTCTTTCAATTTGAATGGAATATTTTTTTTTATTATACAATTAAATCTTTTTATTTATTTTTATTGCGATTGTATCTACACATCCTATTTTATTAGTTTTTTTTAGTTTATTTTATTAGGGTTGCTAACTCAATGGTAGAGTACTCGGCTTTTAAGTGCGACTCACTTTTTTACACATTTCTATGAAGCAATGGATTCATCCATACCATCGGTAGAGTTTGTAAAACCACGACTGATCCAGAAAGGAATGAATGGAAAAAGCAGCATGTCGTATCAATGTAGAATTCTAAGAATATTTCATTGTTATTGGATCGGGCCCAAATCCTTGTTTGAATTCTTGGCTCGGAACAAAAAAAATTCACAGTTGGGTTGAATTAATAAATGGATAGAGTTTGGCGGCTCCAATTATAGGGAAACAAAAAGCAACGAGCTTTCATTTTTAATTTGAATGATTACCCCATCTAATTATACGTTAAAAATATATTAGTGCTTAATGCGGGAAAAGCTTTGTCCATGAATGGATTATTTATTTTTGTTATGAGTCCTAACTATTAGCTATTCTCCATTATATTATGGGGTGGCGATAAATGTGTAGAAGAAAGAGTATATTGATAAAAATATTTTTTTTTTTCCAAAATCAAAAGAGCGATTGGGTTGAGAAAATAAAGGATTTCTACCTATCTTGTTATCCTAGAACGAACATAAAACAATTAGATGGAAAAAGCGAGTAGAGAGAGTCCGTTGATGAGTTTTACTTGTTTTCTAGGTATCTATTCCATTTTTATTAGAATAGAATACCCTGTTTTGACTGTATCGCACTATGTATCATTTGATAACCCAATAAATCCTCGATCCTTGGCCCAAATCGAATTTTTAAAATGAAGGAATTTCAAGTATATTTAGAACTAGATAGATCTCTTCAACATGACTTCCTATACCCACTTATTTTTCGGGAATATATTTATGCACTTGCTTATGATCATGGTTTAAATAGCTCAATTTTGGTGGAAAATCTAGGTTATGACAATAAATCTAGTTTACTAATTGTAAAACGTTTAATTACTCGAATGTATCAACAGAATCATTTGATTCTTTCTGCTAATGATTCGAACAAAAATCAATTTTTGGGGTACAACAAGAATTTGTATTCTCAAATAATATCAGAGGGGTTTGCCGTCAGTGTGGAAATTCCATTTTCCCTACAATTAATCTCTTCCTTAGAGGAGGCAGAAATCGTAAAATCTTATAATTTACGATCAATTCATTCAATATTTCCTTTTTTTGAGGAAAAATTTCCATATTTAAATTATGTGTCAGATGTACGAATACCCTACCCTATCCATCTGGAAATCTTGGTTCAAACCCTTCGATACTGGGTGAAAGATGCCTCTTCTTTTCATTTATTAAGACTCTTTCTTTATGAGTATTGTAATTGGAATAGTCTTATTACTCCAAAAAAATGGATTTCTACTTTTTCAAAAAGTAATTCAAGATTATTCTTGTTCCTATATAATTTTTATGTATGTGAATATGAATCTATCCTTATTTTTCTCCGTAACAAATCTTCTTATTTACGATTAACATCTTCTGGAGTCCTTTTTGAGCGAATATATTTCTATGCAAAAATAGAACATCGTGTAGAAGTCTTTGATAAGGATTTTCCGTCTACCCTATGGTTCTTCAAGGACCCTTTCATTCATTATGTTAGATATCAAGGAAAATCCATTCTGTCTTCAAAGAATACGCCATTTTTTATGAATAAATGGAAATACTATCTTATCCATTTATGGCAATGTCATTTTTATGTTTGGTCTCAACCAGGAAAGATCCATATAAACCAATTATCCGAGCATTCATTTTACTTTTTGGGCTATTTTTCAAATGTGCGGCTAAATCCTTCAGTGGTACGGAGTCAAATGCTGGAAAATTCATTTATAATCGAAAATGTTATGAAAAAGCTTGATACAATAATTCCAATTATTCCTCTAATTAGATCATTGGCTAAAGCGAAATTTTGTAATGTATTAGGGCATCCCATTAGTAAGCCGGTCTGGGCCGATTCATCCGATTTTGATATTATTGACCGATTTTTGCGGATATGCAGAAATCTTTCTCATTATTACAATGGATCCTCAAACAAAAAGAGTTTGTATCGAATAAAATATATACTTCGGCTTTCTTGTATTAAAACTTTGGCTCGTAAACACAAAAGTACTGTACGCGTTTTTTTGAAAAGATTAGGTTCAAAATTTTTGGAAGAATTTTTTACAGAGGAAGAAGAGATTCTTTCTTTGATCTTACCAAGAGCTTCTTTTACTTTGCAGAGGTTATATAG